AAATTAATATTTTTTAGGAATTTAAGGCGGAAATGGACGTATTTTTTTCTTTTAATAAATATCTATTTTGTACATTTCAAGTTGAATTAGGAACTCCGCGTACAAGTGGTAAGTCATTAACTACATATACACATCCGGTCATATATGTATTACCATTATGTATTACAAATTACAATAAAATTACAATAACGAATACAGAAAGAGGAGTTTTTAAAATGCGAGATCTAAAAACATATCTCTCCGTGGCACCGGTAGTAAGTACTCTATGGTTCGGGTCTTTAGCAGGTTTATTGATAGAGATCAATCGTTTTTTTCCGGATGCGTTGATATTCCCCTTTTTTTCATTCTAGCTATTGATATGGGAAGGGGAAGAAGATTAGAGATACAATCAAATATCTGTAACTAATCCCTACCCCTCCCTTCTTTTTTTCTTTGTTTTTTCTTTTTTTCTTTTTTTACTTATTCTTTCTAAAAAAAAAAAAAAACAAAGAAAAAGCGGTTTCACCCTCAGTGAAACTATGAACTCGGGCTCAGGCTCAAATTAAATTAATAATAGAATGGAAATGCGGTGGTTGGGGCAACAATATCATACAAGATACTTAACTGAAAATGAAATACTGTACGGCAATTAAAAATTATAAATATAGTTAGAAATCATTATATTACTTATTATTTATTACTATATTGATTGCAACAAAATATTTCTTTCATAATTTGATTTCGAGTTACCTGCTTCTATTTTTGTGTCCTTTCTTCTTCCTTGCTTCGGGTCGGAAAATTAAAGAATTGAGTGAATCAAAAACCAAAGGAGGTTCATGGCTAAGGGTAAAGATGTCCGAGTAACGGTTATTTTGGAATGTACCAGTTGTGTTCGAAATCGTGTTAATAAGGAATCAATGGGCATTTCCAGATATATTACTCAAAAGAATCGACACAATACGCCTAGTCGATTGGAATTGAGAAAATTCTGTCCCTGTTGTTACAAACATACGATTCATGGGGAGATAAAGAAATAGATCGAACCGATCGCTCGTGTGTCAGTCTTCCAAGGAAGATGAAAAATTACATATTATATATAACAATATATATATATAATTTATTTGAATTTATTTTTTAATTTATTTAAATATAAACAAATAAATATAAACAAACCAAATCCTATTTCGATCGGATCAAAGATGATGTAGAATTAAGAAATAGGATTGGGATTTTCAGGATAAGGAATAAACAAACCATGGATAAATCCAAGCGAATCTTTCTTAAATCTAAGCGATCTTTTCGTAGGCGTTTGCCTCCGATCCAATCGGGGGATCGAATTGATTATAGAAACATGAGTTTAATTAGTCGATTTATTAGCGAACAAGGAAAAATATTATCTAGACGGGTGAATAGATTGACCTTAAAACAACAACGATTAATTACTATTGCTATAAAACAAGCTCGTATTTTATCTCCGTTACCTTTTCTTAATAATGAGAAACAATTTGAAAGAAGCGAGTCAACCGCTAGAGCTGCTGGTCTTAGAACCAGAAAAAAAATAGGTTGACTCTTCAATTGAATTGAATCAAAATAAAATTCCAATCCAAACTCAAATGCGGATTGACGTTTTTTTTTTTGTTCGAAAAATCGTAAAATCGAAATGTCCTGTCGTAAGAAAAAAAATGGGAGAAGAGGAATAAATATTTTTTATTTAACGTCTTTCTTCATTTTGATGACTTTATCATATTTTATCATACTAATTTCTACTCTACCTTCCCAGAGTTCATTCTCCAGGGAACTCCATTTAAACTATTCCAACGGATTCCTTCCAATCTCTTTATTTTATGATCTCATTGGAAATCATATAAAGACAACTCTTATTTAATATAGCTATTTGTGCAAGTATTTTACGATTAAGAAGTAACTGTCTCTTGTACAGATTGTGTATAAATTTACTATAACTGAAGTATACTTTATTCTCGCGAATTACTGCATTTATCCGAGTGATCCACAACCGACGAAAATCTCTCTTTTGTCTACCTCTATCCCGATGAGCCGAAACCAAAGCTCTTATTTTCTGTTGAGTAATAGTACGAGTAAGTCTTGAATGAGCCCCTCGAAAGGTTGATGCAAATAAACGAATTTTTGTTCTACGTCTTCGAGCTATATACCCTCGTTTAATTCTGGTCATTGAATAAATGAAACTTTGATGAATAACTAATTGATTTCCTTTCTTTCAGTTATTCCCTTCCCGTATCCTAGTCTATTAATAACAAAACGGATTCTTCCAATGTATAAAATTTTAATTCCAATGGCTTTTGCTACTATAACCTTCCCGACCACGATTTTTTTTTTTTTTTTTCTAGGTGAAATGCCTAGAAAAAAATTGTATTGATATTAGGTATCAAAAACACATAAAACATAAAAGTAGTAAATATAAATGGATATAGTGGGTTCCATCGTTTCTATGGTTACTTCTTAAACGGTGAGGTCCTCTCTATACACCGGAGCCCTTCTTTCATTTAATCAATGTTATTGTTAACTTGTACAGTTCACACTCTTTGGCTCTACCCATAATTATCCAGTACGAGGTCTTTCACAATGAGATCTACTTATACAGTAACGGTATTTAATTATGAAGATTAGCTGAGTAGCTGACCCTGTTAGTCCGTTCTTGCAAGAGTAAGGCATAATTTTTCTGCTTTTTAAAATAGTATTTCCCCTGCTTAATGGATATCATTTGCTATCAATGGAGAATTCTTTCTCATCTTAAATTTAAAACGGAGTTGATTGGATTTGCACCAACGGAAACCATACATTTGATACCACAATAGAAGGATAGATCTTTTTTATTTTTAGATATTGAATGGAGTTCTTCCATTCTAGTCTATTCACTGGTACTGATCGTTGATACTGGATCAATTGTTTTCTTTCTTTTGTCCTAGCCCATGATCTGAACGAGTCGCACATACACCCTAGTACATGTTCCTCGTCGCTGAGGACATCCCCCAAGAGCGGGGGATTTCGTGACATTTCTGATTGGCTGTCTTGTGTTTCTAATAAGTTGTTTAATAGTTGGCATATTGAATCATATACATAATGGGCTGGTTTAGATCGATCTTAACCGGATGATTATGAATTATTTTATTTCTATATTAATAGATTAATGAATAGAATATTAAATCCGGTAAGAAGATAAAATCTCAAATCATCAATTCGTCTGAAATTTTTGTTATTTTTTCTTTTTTATTCAGTCGCTACAAGATCAACAATTCCATGAGCTTGGGCTTCTGTTGCTGACATAAAAACATCTCTTTCCATATCTTCGGATACAACCCATAAGGGTTTGCCTGTCCTTTGTACATAAACCCTTGTGACGGTTTCGCGCAGCTTCAAAAGTTCTTCCGCTTCCAAGATAAATTCTCCCGTCTGTGCCTCATAAAAAGAACTAGCAGGTTGATGGATCATTACCCTGATGATATAACATAATAAATGTTTATTCTATCTCGCATGATGATAAGGTGAAGAGATAAAGAATAATAAAATATATAATTGAACAACCGTACAGGCATCTTTTACGCATTGCATACGGCTCTATAATGGAATTCGTTTTTACCTTACTTAAATATCAAATAAATTAAATATAGGGTCTATCAGACTCGGGTTGGTAAATGGTCCAATAACCACCCTTCTTTTTGTTTTTGGAGTAGTTCAAAAATACTATGATGGCTCCGTTGCTTTATATATTTATTTCGTCTGTTATTTAGCAATCCCAAAGTTTCTTTTTTTTTTTTTTCAAATAAAAAAACAAGATTTTTTTTATTTTCATATTCTTTCATAACCTAAATATTGTTAAGAGCCTCCCGGCGTGAAAACAAAAAAGTTTGTGACGCTGAAATAGGCCTCCCGATAGATTAGATAAAATCGGAAATACCTTTTATCTCATACTACTCTTTCGATACATAATTTAAGGGTTAAAAAAATTTATCATATCGAATTCGAAGTGCCATGCTATTATTACTTAATATTCATATTTCATATAGCGCGAAGGCATAGTCTTCTTTTTTCTCTCAAATCAAATAAAAAACTCATTGGCGCCAAGCGTGAGGGAATGCTAGACGTTTGGTAATTTCTCCTCCGACCAGAATAAAAGATCCCATTGAAGCGGCTAATCCCATGCATATTGTCTGTATATCTGGTCGCACAAATTGCATAGTATCATAAATAGCTACTCCGGGTATTACCCATCCGCCAGGAGAATTTATAAACAAATATAGATCTTTGGTATCATCCTCTATACTGAGATATACCATAAGACCAATAAGTTGATTCGAGATCTCGCTATCAACCCCTTGGCCTAAAAAAAGTAATCTTTCTCGATAAAGTCGGTTGATTGGGATAAAGTTGTATCCCTTAGAAACCGTACATGCACCTTTTGATGCATACGGTTCAACAAAAATAACGAAAAAAAAAAAAAGAATCAATGTGTAGATGTAGATTCTAGCGCTTTCTTTTATTTTATTTTTTTTTTCATACCAGGTATAAAAAGGGGCTTTTCTTTCATTTTTCAAAAAAGATGGGTTTTGGCCTGTTTTGTTTATCTATAAAAAAAAATTACTAAATTTATCTAACTAACTTTTCATTGATGTATTGTTTCATCGAGATACAATCTCAATCGCGATGTAATTTTCTTGTTCCTGAATGGGCTTCTTCAATTTTTTTAGGTTTATGCTCTACTCCGAGTAAAGATCCGCCCGATTTGGATTTGCACATATATGACAAATGCCCCAATACCACGTCCTTTTGCTACGACTTCCTTTTTACAATTTATTTCATGTCTTACAACAGATATTCAATGCATTCATCATATTACTCGATTGATTAACTGTTTGAGATCACTTCTATTATAAATATATAAAGAAATAGAATATGATAGAAATAGTAATCATAAATAGATTTTTTACCGGTTTTTTTCTAAACGGAGCCTGGATACTTCATTTTATTGGCCTAACCAAGATAAC